TTATAGGAATCGCGAAGGGTGGAAAGCTTTCTCGGATTTAGTCACACCATTACATTATCATTATATTGACAATTCCAAAAAACTGTTCATACTATGAGCATAGTATGGTGGCGATCGGGGCCCCCATCGTCTAGCGGTTCAGGACATCTCTCTTTCAAGGAGGCAACGGGGATTCGACTTCCCCTGGGGGTAGGGTACTACGAAAGGAAGTTGCTCATGGATTATCAATAAGTCTAGAATTTATTCTTCCCGGGTCGATGCCCGAGTGGTTAATGGGGACGGACTGTAAATTCGTTGGCAATATGTCTACGCTGGTTCAAATCCAGCTCGGCCCAAAAATTCGCCGATCCATCATGAGATGATATCCAATTTCATTTTCAAATTTCTCCTCCAGAAACATCTGAAAATAAAAATATAAGTAAAGGAAAAAATAGCTATTATCTATTGATTTGACGCGAGTTTACAATAGGATTACTAGCAATCTGTATCGTTCTCGCTAAAGTTCATATTCGTTAATATATCACTTGTTTCTCTGTTACAATAAGACGAGTCTAGCTAGAACTGAACTTGTTTGACTGAAATCATTAAAAATATGTAGGCCACACACCTTATTTCTCTGGGATTGTAGTTCAATCGGTCAGAGCACCGCCCTGTCAAGGCGGAAGCTGCGGGTTCGAGCCCCGTCAGTCCCGACCTAGAATCTGATGAATCCATCAATTCATCTCTCTATTTTCTGTGAAGAGGGGCACGGAGCAGGATCTAATTCGCATTGCTGGATCCATCCTTATTTCTTTTTTCTTTCCTTTGTCGTTTTGCATTTCTTATCGAACAAATACACTTCAATTAATTCAATTTGTACCGATTGATGGGGGATAGAATAGACAATAGACATATGTAGATTGCTACAACTGTTGGTAGCACCACAAGTAAGAATTACAAGAGATACCGTACTTGTCTGCTTGCTCCGGATCCCTGGAATAGAATAAAATACCCATATGTTTTCCGGGAGCCCGTACACCAATTGGGAGTCATTTATTGTATTGTACGATACTAATTTAACGTAACCTTAACACCGGCAGAATGCTTTTAAGTAACTCCCAGCTCCAAGTTTGTCTAACCTCAATTCCTAATTGGAAACAATCTATCTCATTCAATTTTCACACTGAATTTTGGATATTCGATATGTGTCCCAGTACAAATCCAAGGAAGAGGATATTAATAAAAGAAAGATCAAACAAGGATCGAAATTTCTTAGCTTAGTGAGGGAATGGATAATCTTTTTTCCTGTTTGATTGAAAGGTCCTATTGAAGTAAAGAACAAATTCAAAAATAAAATAGTAAAATTGTCGAAATATTAGATCTTTTATATCGGCAATATCGGCACCCATCTTTACCTCTTTGTCTTCTAAGGAAATTAGATCAAAAAAAACCTAGTTTCGAGCTTAATTCCTTCTTTTTTCCATTTCACTTCTGCTATATTGATTGAGTGTGTGATCAAAGGAAGTGTCAGATAGGTCAGATGGTACGTCATTATATTATTCTATTTAAAGAAGATGGGGGGTTTATAGTTATATAAAAGAAACAAAGACCGGAAAAGAATGAAAAATCTAATAGGAGTCTTGATTGGATCAGGAATTCCATTTTTTATTGCGTATGTATAAAGGATCTTCCTGTGTTATACTATTCAAATTATCGATGAAAAATCTATTTGATAGCTCAGATATTGTTATTCATAATAATATTAATCCGATTTAATATCATCGGGGTGAATTGCATCCCATCGTAATTACGGGCGAAAGAATTAGAATCTCTATGGGATTAGATCCCGAGTTATTGTGAAATAAAAAAAAAAACGATAAAATTATGGAAGTAAATATTCTTGCATTTATTGCTACTGCATTGTTCATTCTAATTCCTACTGCTTTTTTACTTATTATTTACGTCAAAACGGTCAGTCAAAAGGATTAAATCAAGTTCGACTTCTTATTCTTAGTTCTTATCAATTGATGGAATAAATGAAATGAGATTCAAATCCCACGTCTTAAATTAGATGGGCGGACTAGACTCAACAGTATATGAGATCCGATAGTATGGTAGAAAGAAAAATATGAACCTTTCTACCACACTATCTATTTTTGTATAAAGATACAGTTAAAATGTTGGGCTGTATTGTATAAAGATATATAGGCTTAATTTCATTTTAATCATAGATCTGTCTATAATATGTATATTCATCCAAGGACATATAAATCACATATGCGTAATGTACATATAAAAAAAAAATAAAGTAAAAAGCCCCTCACCCCAATTCCGAAAGAGCAAGGCCTCTCAAGTCTAGGTCTTTGAAACATCCATTTGATTTGTCGTGATTCTGAGCAATCCGAGATAATCGAATGTGCGTTTTGACTCTTATGTTTTATATGTCTTATGCTTCTAATTACTAGGTTTCTTATTATTTTCAATAGGAATACCGGGAGCTGTCGAAACAATCAAATCAATGGAAGAAAGATATGGTATGGACGGATATTCTGGGCGTATAGATATATAATAAATAAAGAAACGAAACCGAGTACTCCCCCTTTATATCTTATCAACCCAACAAAGAATAATTGATTGAGCCATTAACAGATGAGTCAAGTAATTCTATGGGAAATTGTTCAGACAGATTTGTAAAATATAGTAGTGGATTCCGCCTATTTTTAACGCGTGAACCGCGGTGAGTCGGTAAAGTGTAAATTCAGAGTTCTAGGAATTTAAAACAAAGGTTAAGGGTAAGTGCGCGATGTGTGAATCGCCCGGCGCAAGATCCTATTATGCCTAGTACGTTGTCGAACAACCCTTATATCTTATCTATTCTATAGTTGCCCCGGTAGAAAGTAGGTAGCTAAGTAATAACAGATCAACTTCCTTTTTGTTTGGGCACTAAGGAGGGAAACAAATAAAAAGGGGGGCTGACTCTTTGTAATATGCATATGTAATTCTGGTAATAGCCAGGTCATCAAAATATAACATTTAGACATTTAGAAAGCATTTGGTTGGAAAAATTTCATATCGTGTGTATCCCTTTTACTTTCAAAATATGAACATAGGAATAATTGAAATGAAATATTTGTTTGATTGAAAGGTTCTTCTTCATATATTCCATTCCATTTAGAATTTGGAAATGGGAGATATTCTTTATATTTAATTTAAATAAAAAAACGCTTTGCAGAACGATCTATGCAACTATTGTATTGATACAGCTTTATTACTCAACTCAATTAAATTAGTAACGACTCTAGAGTCCACTTCTTCCCCATACTACGAGTGAAAGGGAAAATGTAAAGACTACCATTAAAGCAGCCCAAGCAAGACTTACTATATCCATGTGAATTATGTCCCCTATCTCTATGAATATGAAGAATTTCTTCCAGTATTAATCACTAATAATAATCGAATCAGTGGCGCAGAGTCAAAAAGGATTTCTGACCGAGGAAGGCTATTGATAAACTAATCCAATAAATCCACCCAGAACAAGTTCCTATATTATCGTAAAATTAGGAAGCATTAAGCCCAAGCAAAGCGCGCAGTTACTTTCTTGTAATTGTAAAAGGAATGTTAGTAATGGAACATGTAGGATATAGTAAACCTATTGTTTTTTTATTGCCCTCCATAAGCAAAAGAAAAAAATAAATATACAATCAAGATATTTTACAATCTATCACAGATTTCTATCTTCTCTGTTATCTAATTCTAATCCTTATTGTCTCCCGATTGTCTCTGCGAAACAATAGGAGACCCCTTTTACATTTTATTCTTGCCGGGGGGTTACTGAAAATAAAAAAGTTTTTTTTTTTTTCACTTTTATTTTATTCTATGAAAAGACAATTATCCAGCTGGTCCAATATTGAGTGAATGCCTGAGCATTTAGAGACTCCCGTGAGTCTGTATACAACGTCAAAGTATCTTCTACCCCTTACACCACTAATTTGTTTGATTCCCCATTTGACTATCTAACTCAGTAAGTAGACACTACACCAGTAGTGGAAGTCCGTATATCCTAGCCTTTCTAGCCTTAATATACCATAATCCGCCTTTGAATCCTAGTCGCAAGGATTGACAGTCTTTTATCCCCAGATTCTTAAAATCGAGCACGGCAATTATAGTCATTTATTTTCCTCTGCTTTTTGTTGGGCAAGAATTTGACGATTTTATTCTTTATTCAAAATTCAAAGGTATTTCGAGTTTTTATTGATCAGGCGACACCCGGATTTGAACTGGGGAAAAAGGATTTGCAGTCCCCCGCCTTACCGCTCGGCCATGCCGCCAAAACGAAAAAAAAATAGAGGAAAATTCCCCACCCTTTATTTGGATTTGCTGAATCCCACTTTCCTTATCTTTTTTCTAATAAACCTAAAATAAAAAGAAGAAGAAGTCCCCCCAGTTTTCTATTGAAAGATAAAAAGTGGCTTTTCAGTCACATAAATGAAAATTAAGGGCAAATTTGAACCATTAACTATTGACTGTGAATTCACGAAAGGTTTTTGGATCTCAAATTGCCTTTCCTTAGTTAGTTTCATAAGAAAATGAAATTGATACACAATTAATCGGTGTCAATTTTTTTGAAAAAAAAATCCTTTTCAATTACAATTATAATAACAATTATGTGTATATGTAAACCCCAGAATAGAAATTGTTACGTAGATCCACCTAAGCAGGTATTTTATATATTATATATATGATTATGATATATCTATACTATAAGAGAATTAAGGGAATTACCCTGCTTCCATTTTTCCGTTTTTCATTGAATATATTGAATATCAAATATAATTAGGATATAGCATGGTTCATGTTATTCAAGCAGAACTTGAATAGGCGATATACGGATAGCTATCCAGCTATATCTGAGTGTTCTTAACCCCTCTTGTGCACTGGAATTCGATATCCACGAATTGAATTCGACGAACAAATACAAATAGGTCACGTAGGTCACACCATATCTCCTTTCTGCGAATCATTTCTGTCTTTATCGCATTCAGAAAGAATAGAGCAAAAAATCCTGAGTCCGTTTATTTGGTATCCAACAGGAGCTTAATATCATAATACATAATAATAGGTAGAAATTGGATCACTTTATATATTCTATACAAGATTCCATACATAACATAAGTCTAAGTTAAGTGGCAGAATTCTGTTTCCGGGAATGTTTTATTTTCTCAAGTAATTTTCATTTGTATCTGTTACAAATTTGAGTAGAAAATTCTCTTTATTTCTCCGTTCATACGCATTTCAGACATTACATATCTGATATGGAGTTGTTTAAAATTTCATGCGATTCAGTAAACAGAATATACATTCCATCATTGCTCGAGAAATCCACATCATTGCTAGATCGATCCATATCGTTCGACGAAGAATGAGCCAATGAATGGGATTTTTTCGATAAATGGGAAACTAAAGATGCTTCGAGATGCAAATGAGGGAATGTCTACAGTACCCGGGTTTAGTCAGATACAATTTGAGGGATTTTGTCGGTTCATTGATCAGGGCTTGATGGAAGAACTTTATAAGTTTCCAAAAATTGAAGATACAGATCAAGAAATTGAATTTCAATTATTTGTGGAAACATATCAATTGGTAGAACCTTTAATAAAAGAAAGAGAAGCTGTGCATGGATCACTCACATATTGTTCAGAATTGTATGTACCCGCGGGATTAATTTGGAAAACCGGTAGGGATATGCAAGAACAAACCATATTTATTGGAAACATTCCTCTAATGAATTCCCTGGGAACCTCTATAGTAAATGGAATATACAGAATTGTAATCAATCAAATATTGCAAAGTCCCGGTATTTATTATCGTTCAGAATTGGACCATAACGGAATTTCGGTCTATACCGGTACCATAATATCAGATTGGGGAGGAAGATCAGAATTAGAGATTGATAGAAAAGCAAGGATATGGGCGCGCGTGAGTAGGAAACAAAAAATATCTATTCTAGTTCCATCATCAGCTATGGGTTCGAATTTAAAAGAAATTCTAGATAATGTTTGTTACCCTGAAATTTTCTTGTCTTTTCCGACTGATAAGGAGAAAAAAAAAATTGGGTCAAAGGAAAGTGCTATCTTGGAATTTTATCAACAATTTGCTTGTGTAGGCGGGGACCCAGTCTTTTCTGAGTCCTTATGTAAGGAATTACAAAAGAAATTTTTTCAACAAAGATGTGAATTAGGAAGGGTTGGTCGGCGAAATATGAACCAGAGACTTAATCTTGATATACCTCAGAACATTACATTTTTGTTACCGCGGGATGTATTGGCAGCTGCGGATAACTTGATCGGAATGAAATTTGGAATGGGTACACTTGACGATATGAATCACTTGAAAAATAAACGTATTCGTTCTGTAGCGGATCTGTTACAAGATCAATTTGGATTGGCTATGGTTCGTTTAGAAAATGCGGTTCGAGGAACTATGGGTGGAGCTATTAGGCAAAAATTGATACCGACTCCTCATAATTTGGTAACTTCAACTCCATTAACAACCACCTATGAATCATTTTTCGGCCTACACCCCCTATCTCAAGTTTTGGATCGAACAAATCCATTGACACAAATAGTTCATGGGCGAAAATTGAGTTATTTGGGTCCTGGGGGGTTGACAGGGCGAACTGCTAGTTTTCGGATACGAGATATTCATCCTAGTCACTATGGGCGTATTTGCCCAATTGATACATCCGAAGGAATCAATGTTGGACTCATTGGATCCTTAGCAATTCATGCGAGGATTGGTGATTGGGGGTCTTTAGAAAGGCCATTTTATGAAATTTCTGAGAGACCGAAAGGGGTCCCGGTGGTTTATTTATCACCAAGTATAGATGAATACTATATGGTAACGGCAGGAAATTCTTTGGGATTAAATCATGGTATTCAGGAAGAACAGGTTGTTCCGGCTCGATACCGTCAAGAATTCCTGACTATTGCATGGGAACAGATTCAGCTTCGAAGCATTTTTCCCTTCCAATATTTTTCTATTGGAGCTTCCCTCATTCCTTTTATCGAGCACAATGATGCGAATCGGGCTTTAATGAGTTCTAATATGCAACGTCAAGCAGTTCCGCTTTCTCGATCCGAGAAGTGCATTGTTGGAACTGGGTTGGAACGTCAAGCGGCTCTAGATTCGGGGGTTTCCGCTATAGCCGAACACGAGGGAAAGATTATTTATACCGATACTGACAAGATCTTTTTATCAGGTAATGGAAACACTCTAAGTATACCATTGATTATGTATCAACGTTCCAATAAAAATACTTGTATGCATCAAAAAACCCGGGTTCCGCGGGGTAAGTGCATTAAAAAGGGACAAATTTTAGCGGACGGTGCTGCTACAGTTGGTGGCGAACTCGCTTTAGGAAAAAATGTATTAGTAGCTTATATGCCCTGGGAGGGCTACAATTTTGAGGATGCAGTACTCATTAGCGAACGTCTGGTATATGGAGATATTTATACTTCTTTTCATATACGGAAATATGAAATTCAGACTCATGTGACAAGCCAAGGCCCCGAAAGAATCACTAACGAAATACCACACTTAGAAGCTCATTTACTCCGCAATTTAGACAGAAATGGAATTGTGATGCTGGGCTCTTGGGTAGAAACGGGTGATATTTTAGTAGGTAAATTAACTCCGCAGATGGCGAAAGAATCATCATATGCTCCGGAAGATAGATTATTACGAGCCATACTTGGTATTCAAGTATCCACTGCAAAAGAAACTTGTCTAAAATTACCTATAGGTGGCAGAGGTCGAGTTATTGATGTGAGATGGGTCCATAAAAAAGGGGGTTCCAGCTATAATCCAGAAACGATTCGTGTATATATTTTACAGAAGCGTGAAATCAAAGTAGGTGATAAAGTAGCAGGAAGGCACGGGAATAAAGGTATCATTTCCAAAATTTTGCCTAGACAAGATATGCCTTATTTGCAAGATGGAACACCCGTCGATATGGTTTTCAACCCATTAGGAGTACCTTCACGAATGAATGTAGGTCAGATATTTGAGTGCTCGCTCGGGCTCGCGGGGGATCTGTTAGACAGGCATTATCGAATAGCACCCTTTGATGAGAGATATGAGCAAGAGGCCTCCAGAAAACTGGTGTTTTCTGAATTATATGAAGCCGGTAAGCAAACAGCGAATCCATGGGTATTTGAACCCGAATATCCGGGGAAAAGCAGAATATTTGATGGGAGAACGGGGGATCCTTTCGAACAGCCTGTTATAATAGGAAAGTCCTATATCCTGAAATTAATTCATCAAGTTGATGATAAAATCCACGGGCGTTCCAGCGGACATTACGCACTTGTTACACAACAACCTCTTAGAGGAAGAGCCAAACAAGGGGGACAGCGGGTAGGAGAAATGGAAGTTTGGGCTCTAGAGGGGTTTGGTGTTGCTCATATTTTACAAGAGATGCTTACTTATAAATCTGATCATATTAGAGCTCGCCAGGAAGTACTTGGTACTACGATCATTGGAGGAACAATACCTAACCCCGAGGATGCTCCAGAATCTTTTCGATTGCTCGTTCGAGAACTACGATCTTTGGCTTTAGAACTGAACCATTTCCTTGTATCTGAGAAGAACTTCCAGATTAATAGGAAGGAAGCTTGATCGGAATGAATCAGAATTTTTCTTCTATGATCGACCGGCATAAACATCAACAACTTCGAATTGGATCAGTTTCTCCTCAACAAATAAGCGCTTGGGCCAATAAAATCCTACCTAATGGAGAGATGGTTGGAGAGGTGACAAAACCCTATACTTTTCATTACAAAACCAATAAACCGGAAAGGGATGGATTGTTTTGTGAAAGAATTTTTGGGCCGATAAAAAGTGGAATTTGTGCTTGTGGAAATTATCGAGTAATCGGAGATAAAAAAGAAGAACCGAAATTTTGCGAACAATGCGGAGTCGAGTTTGTTGATTCTCGGGTACGAAGATATCAAATGGGATACATTAAACTGGCATGTCCAGTAACTCATGTGTGGTATTTGAAACGTCTTCCTAGTTATATCGCGAATCTTTTAGATAAACCGCTTAAAGAATTAGAAGGCCTCGTATACTGCGATGTGTGATTTGATCGAAATTTTGATTTTACAGATTCGGAATGAGAAACTGTCATCCCGCTCAATCTGATTGGGATGCCCCGGCTCTGACATGTCTCTTTGTAGGAGCAACATGAAACTCAGAATTATGAGTGTATTCAATACTCTAAAAAAGGGGAATTGATCTATGGTCGATTCCTTAACAGATAAATAGGAATTGCTAGTTGTACCTCGTTAAAAAGACGTCTTTCGTGGAATTAATCATTCCATTTCTTTTAGAAAGAAATATGTTCAAGTAAACACATATGGCATGGTTACGGAAGTCTATCCATCGCATATAGGCTTTACTTTAAAGGGCATCATGACATAACCGTCGAGGTTAAGTAGGGACCTAAAAGATCGAATAGAACGATACATAGACAAGTAAATCCCTTATGGGTTTCAAGGTATTCTTTTAAGAAGGGGATTCCTCATTCGAAGGGAAGTAGACTACTCAAAAATTTCACATTTCATTTCTGTCGTAATTCGTAATTGCTGAATAAGGAATTCAGAAAAGCTAAATAAAAGGAAGAATGAATTAATGAAATGTTGGTCGGTCCTCACCGGGAACTTGAGTAAGGAGTAGGTCTTTTGGGGGTTTTCTAGAAAAAAAAATTGAAAGCTAGAACCCCTTTTTATCTTTTTTGGCGTAACTACTTGAGCCGGATGAGAGGAAACCCTCACGTCCGATTTTGAAGGGGGGGACACCTTATAGCTATAGGAACCTATCCCAATTTTTCTTTTGCTAGGCCCGTTGCTAAAAAACCGACTTTCTTACGATTACGAGGTTCATTCGAATATGAAATACAATCTTGGAAATACAGCATCCCACTTTTTTTTACTACCCAAGGTTTCGATACATTTCGAAATAG